ATGTGATTTGTACATAAAGAAAAGGTTAGGATACTAGAATTTATACTTTATTTAGTTGACTATCTCCTTTATTTTATTCGACTTTTTTTTTTATTTTGCAGTAACCAATGCTAGTCAGAATATAAACTGAGTCAATTAATTATAATGAGTTATATCTATCTATATCTATCTATATAGATAGATATATACTTTTAGAAAAAGAACAATACACAAATAAGACGTATGATTTTATGTATAATAGTGGAGAATTATGGGACAAAAAATAAATCCGCTTGGTTTCAGACTTGGTATAACTCAAAGTCATGATTCTATTTGGTTTGCACAATCAACAAATTATTCCGAGAATATACAAGAAGATAAAAAAATAAGAGATTGTATCAAAAATTATATACAAAAAAATATAAGAGTATCCTCTGGTGTCGAGGGAATTAGGCAGATAAAGATCCAAAAAAGAATCGATCTGATTCAAGTCATAATATATATGGGATTTCCAAAGTTATTAATAGAAGGCAAACCTAAAAAAATAGAAGAATTACAGATGAATATGCAAAAAAAAGTGAATTATGTGAATCGAAAACTAAACATTACTATTGTAAAAGTTGCAAATGCTTATAAACATCCTAATATTATTGCCGAATTTATAGCTGGACAATTAAAGAATAGAGTTTCATTTCGTAAAGCAATTAAAAAAGCTATTCAATTAACCGAACAAGCGGGTACAAAAGGAGTTCAAGTACAAATCGCAGGACGTATCGACGGAAAAGAAATTGCACGTGTTGAGTGGATCAGAGAAGGTAGGGTTCCTCTACAAACCATTCGAGCTAAAATAGATTATTGTTGCTATACAGTTCGAACTATTTATGGGGTTTTAGGGATCAAAGTTTGGATATTTTCGAAATAAAGAATAACTTATTTTTCTTTATCTTTAATGTCATATATATATGACATTAAATGAAAAATTATCAATTTTATAAGATTGAATCAACTAAAAAATGAAATTAATCATTTCATATTGTTGATAGTATTGCTATGCTTAGTGTGCGACTCGTTAGTTTTTTTTAGAACGGTTCCTATTTTATTAAAAAAAAAAAAAAATAAACCGATTAGATTTTAGGTTAGTAATATAAATAAATTAATTAAAAAAAGAAGTAATAACCAACGCATCGCTTCGGATTATCTAGATATAAAGAACTAGTAAAAAAAAATAGAAAAAAAGATATATATATTAGATATATATATTGATAATTTCATTAGAGCAACTGAAATATTGTGCAGCATAAAAGAAAAAATATTATTATTAGCTGTAAAGCAATAAAATTATACGGATAAATGAAGGGGTGAAAGAAAGAGAGACAAATATATCAATGATATAGAATTCGAATATGTAAAGGTCTATGGGTCATCTCATAAAAAAAATAGTGTAATAAAGCATCAATACATATATATATATGTAACATACACAAATTAAGAGCTCTGAATCAATAAAAACTGAGAATATTGATTCACGAAAAAACAACTCAATATTAGAAAAAAATCTTATTATATTTTTTATTAGACATGAAAGAAGCTCCATTGTAGAATTCAGACCTAACCATTAATCGCGAAGCGATGGGAACGACGAAACCTCCAAATACTTAAGATTTTATTAAAAATAAATAGATTTTTTTAAAAAGAAATCTTAATGATTCATTAGGTGGGATGGCGAAAGAAACCAAAAAGCAATCCATTTTGTTTTGAGGAGTTGTGCCCTACATTACATCTCTGAATTTTATAATAAAAGAGTAAATATTCGCCCGCGATAATTTTGATTTTATTGAATTTTTTTATATTTTTTCTGCCAATTCTATATTTATATCTATATAATAATAAGAAAAAAAAAGATTCATTACAAAAGTATAATATAACAAATAATATAAGAAAACAACATTCTCTAGTTTTTTCTACGGATAAAAAAAATTGTTTAGTTTATAAGAATACATATTCAATTAAATATCAAAACAAGATATAAAAATTTCGAATCGATCAAGAGATTCTATGAAATCTCAACCCCCCCCCGATTCCATTATTTGAATATTAGTGCAAATTTTTTTATCGATTAGATTAAATCGATATATATATATATGGAATTGCTTCATTCGCGAGGAGCCGTATGAGGTGAAAATCTCACGTACGGTTCTGTAATAAAGATGGAATTGAGAAACAACCATCTATTATAACCCCAAAAGAACCAGATTTCGTAAACAACATAGAGGAAGAATGAAGGGAATATCCTATCGAGGTAATCATATTTGCTTCGGAAAATATGCTCTTCAGGCACTTGAGCCAGCTTGGATAACATCTAGACAAATAGAAGCGGGACGACGAGCAATGTCACGAAATGTTCGCCGAGGCGGACAAATATGGGTACGCATATTTCCAGACAAACCGATTACAGTAAGACCTACTGAAACACGTATGGGTTCGGGAAAAGGATCTCCCGAATATTGGGTAGCTGTCGTTAAACCTGGGAAAATACTTTATGAAATGGGCGGGGTCCCTGAAAATATAGCAAGAAAGGCTATTTCAATAGCATCATCTAAAATGCCTATACGAACTCAATTCATTATTTCAGGATAAAAAATAAGAATCAAAGGAAAGCGGTCTTTAGTATGAAAACAAAAAAAATGCAATTGTAGATTCCTTTTTTTGAACACAGAATATTTTTACTTCAATCTTTGGACTGAAATAACAAAAAAAATGATATGATTCAACCTCAAACTCATTTGAATGTAGCTGATAACAGCGGAGCACGCGAACTGATGTGTATTCGAATCGTAGGAGCTAGTAATCGACGATATGCTTATATTGGTGACATTGTTGTTGCTGTAATCAAACAAGCAATACCAAATACGAACTTAGAAAGATCAGAAGTGATCAGAGCTGTAATTGTACGTACTTGTAAAGAACTCAAACGTAGCAACGGTATAATAATTCAGTATGATGATAATGCTGCAGTTGTCATTGATCAAGAAGGAAATCCAAAAGGAACTCGAATCTTTTGCGCAATTGCCCGGGAATTGAGACAGTTAAATTTCACTAAAATAGTTTCATTAGCACCTGAGGTATTATAATACGAAACCGTGATATGGATACATGATTTTGTGAATAAAAAATAGAAATAGATTAATTAATCTATTTTATCGCACATATATCCCTTTTGGAGTAATTTTGATAAGTATTAGAATTAGCAATTATTCTATATTTCAGATTAATACTTAATAACCTAAACAATACAATATATCTATCTATATATAGATATATATATACATAGATAATAGAATAGATAGAAATAGAAAGTAAAAAATCATAAAAAAATAAATAAAAAAAAGGAGCATGTTGATTATATAGAAAGTAAGGGGCAACAATTATTTTCGTTTACCATGGGTAAGGACACCATCGCTGACATAATAACCTATATACGAAATGCTGACATGAATAAAAAGGGGATGGTTCAAATACCATTTACTAACATCACAGAAAACACTGTAAAAATACTTTTACGAGAGGGTTTTATTGAAAACGTGAGAAAACATAAACAAAACGACAAATCTTTTTTAGTTTTAACTCTACGGTATAGAAGAAATAGAAAAGGATCATATAAAAGTTTTTTTAATTTAAAACGGATCAGTACACCCGGTCTACGAATCTATTATAATTATCAAAGAATCCCTCGAATTTTAGGAGGCATGGGGATTGTAATTCTTTCAACTTCTAGGGGTATAATGACCGATCGCGAGGCTCGATTAGAAAAAATCGGTGGAGAAGTTTTATGCTATATATGGTAATCTTTCTAACATATCTGAATTATCTGAAAAACTTTCTTTTCTATCCATTTTTGTAAAAAAAAAAGAGAGAGAGAAAAGGCAAATTTCTAATATAACTTCACCCCTTATGTATATTAGTGAATGTGAGAGGGGTTTAACAGGAATTGGAAAAAATAAAATAAAAAAAGGGGGGGCGTTCGTGAAGATTTAATTACTGAATGAATAACTTACGTATGAATCATTTCCCAGGGTATGTTTCAGGTTCCCTTATATAATTAAATTAATTAGAATTAATTAATTCAATTTTTATTTTTATTATAGACTATATTTCCGAAAAGATTCAACGTACTTTTTATGGGTATACCATCCGGAAAGAAAAAAGTATAAGTCATTCAATTTAATTAGGGTGTTTTTAAATCTCAACATTATTTTTGTGGGGAAAGCCACAATTAGAAGTTAAAAATGTAAGGAAACCTTATTTTCTTCCAAGAAATAAATTAGGGATTTATTATTAAGGAATAACAAATATGAAAATAAGAGCCTCTGTTCGTAAAATTTGTGAAAAATGTCGATTGATTCGAAGACGGGGGCGAATTATAGTAATTTGTTCCAATCCAAGACATAAACAAAGACAAGGATAATATTTTCACAAACGGAGACTTTATAAAAAAAAAAAGAATTCTAATATAGAAATTTATATTTTATATTATATATTATTCTATCAAATATCCAATTTTTATAACAAATAGTATTGATATTTCAAATTTAAAATTTTATTTCATTGTATTTTATATTAATCGAAATAGAATACAATTAATATAAAAAAATCGAATATTAATTCTAGTTAGAAACTAGTTAGAAAAGACTAAAGGATCTGTTTTTAACATGAAATGGATATATCCATACCATATATCTTGTACTTATTTTTATGAAATAATTAAATATGGCAAAACCTATACCTAAAAAGGGTTCGCGGAAAAATGGACGTATTGGCTCACGTAAGCATACTCGTAAAATACCAAAGGGAATTATTCATGTTCAAGCTAGTTTCAACAATACTATTGTGACTGTTACCGATGTACGAGGTCGGGTGATTTCTTGGTCCTCCGCCGGTACTTGTGGATTCAAGGGGACACGAAGAGGGACACCTTTTGCCGCTCAAACCGCAGCAGGAAATGCTATTCGAACAGTCGCGGA